AAGTCCCAACCCTATTAACATAGGAACTGGAAGTGGAAGAAAAGGTATTATCCACGCATATTGATATGTCTGTTCCATAAAAAAAGTTTTTTATTCTTAATTAATTGTTTCCGATTCACCGGATCTTACCTTTCGAAAAAGTCAATAAAAAATCAAGATATGCACTAACTGATTTAAGAAGTTTATATTAGTATTTATTAATATTAATTATTCTGAGTCTTTTCAAAACCGTTCAAATATTCAAAAAAGAAGTTACAATTGGTCAAATGATATGACCAAGTGACATATAAAAAAACGAACACTTATAATAGGAAAATAAAAATAGAATAATTTATCGTAATCAAAATTTATATTCATAGAGCAAGGATAAAAATTTAGCCTAAAAAGAGTACTTGATGCTGATAGGAATTATAAGATTAACTAAGGTCATCGGTCTAATGAAAAAAACTCTTGATTTTAGTTAGTTTATTTCAATTTCAATTCATTAACTAATTTTCAATTAATTAACTAATTCATTATGGGATTGATTGTTTTCCATTTCAATCAAAACAATTTATTAGTAAAGTTTAGAAAAATATGGAACTAAAATGAACTTTTTAGCGAGAAAGGATCAAAAATGACTAAGATCCTTTTTTATCAAACCACGTATCTTTTAACAGATTTATTACTAGTCTCATTCGAATTTTAAAATTGAATTTAGTTGTATTTTTTTCTAGTTTGACTATCAATTTATTAGTCAAAAGTACAATCCTGGTATTTTATTACATGTAAATCAAGTATAGAATGCCGAAAATAAAGGTCTTTTAGATTCTTTTTTTATTTTATTAAGTTTGATTTGATTTCTATGACATGCAGATTCTAAAGATATAACTTTGAGAGATAAACAACGCGAACTAATAGTTCCAAACCAAAAATTTTTGGTTTTACGGAATATTTTGTTATTTCGAGTCATTTTTGATCCAGTTTTCATGGATCTTTGACATATCTATATTTCTTTTTTATGAAGAGAATATTTAGAGAAAAAATAGATAATGAATAAGAATAATAATAGAACAATAGATGTCTTTCACATCCAACTATAACAATGAGTAACTTCTTCATTTTTAAATGGCAGTTCCAAAAAAACGTACTTCGATATCAAAAAAGCGTATTCGTAAAAATATTTGGAAAATGAAAGGATATTGGGCGTCGTTAAAAGCTTTGTCATTAGGGAAATCTCTTTCTACCGGGAATTCAAAAAGTTTTTTTGTACGACAAACAAATAAGTCCTAAAATATTGGAATAATCGAAATGCATTTGATTCAAAAAATTGGATCAGTAATTTGTTAATATAAAATCAAAGTTCATATTAATATGAAATAGAATCTTAATGTTATGTCTAAAAGAATAATTCTTCTATTTTCTGAATTCTAAATCTAAAAATCTAAATAAAAAAATAAATACAATTTTTTATTTTTTTTTTTTATGTTTTCACTCATATTTTGGTGGTGGGGAGTCTTTTTTTCCCCATCGACCTTTACAATTCCAATAAATAAAATTTTTTATCTTTTTCGGGAAGGGCAGATTGTTGAAACTAATGGATTCCATGTTAAAAACTAACTTCTTAATTTATTGCATTTACCATATGTAATGGATTTACCATATATCTCCAATTTTCAGATCATCAATAAAAGAATCAATAAAAGAACTTGATTGTTGAGATATTATTATATTATGTACAAGTGTCAATTTGCAGTACTCCAAATACAAAATAGTTTTAGATTCATTGAGAAAAATTCTTTTTTGTTTCAAATTTATGATTATGAAATAAGATAAACCAGAAATAATGACATGACAATAAGCGTAAAAAAGGAAAAAAGTTTTTTTATTCTTTTTATTCTAGAGAGAGATTTCTATAGCTGCAAGAGTTCGATTTTAGAATCGCATAAACTACGTAAAAAGCCCTAAGATTGGACACTTAAAGGAAAATAAATGAAACTAATGAATCTTCAAATTGACTTTTGAACTCATTTTTTTTATCAATTTAATTTTTACTAAAAAAACATATTTGATTGAATTGACTTGTTCAATCTCGACTATTGAATATAAATAGGCTATTATGAATTCGAGCAAGCCGCTATGGTGAAATCGGTAGACACGCTGCTCTTAGGAAGCAGTGCTAGAGCATCTCGGTTCGAGTCCGAGTGGCGGCATGCCATCTTCTAAACGAGATCCAATAGATCCTATAATAAAAATAAATAAAATTCCCAATAATTAATATTAATATGGGGGATCCCCACCTTTTTTCTTTTTTATGATATTTTCAACTTTAGAGCATATATTAACTCATATTTCCTTTTCTATTGTTTCAATTGTGATTACAATTCATTTAATAACCTTATTGGGCAATGAAATCATAAAACCATATGATTCGTCAGAAAAGGGGATGCTAGCTACTTTTTTATGTCTAACAGGATTATTAATCACTCGTTGGATTTATTCGGGCCATTTCCCACTAAGT